TTTTAGTGTAATTTTGACCTCCCGCGATTAACAAGAACACAGAATCACGCCCTGTAGGATTTGAACCTACGACATCGGGTTTTGGAGACCCACGTTCTACCGAACTGAACTAAGAGCGCTTTATTATCACAATAAATATTTTGTAACCCCAATTTATCTTGCATATATATATACTATAAAAAATAAAAATGAAATATTTATTTAATTATGTATGTACAATTTTATTAATTGATCTCAATTGATCCCTCGTTACTGCTCAGAAGATAAGTAATAGGTAGGGATGACAGGATTTGAACCCGTGACATTTTGTACCCAAAACAAACGCGCTACCAAACTGCGCTACATCCCTTTCAATTGGTCTACAGTGTCATTGTAGAGAATCCCTGTCTTGTTTTCCACATCTTTATTTCCTACATTGATATACACAAACTATCTATTGATATACACAAACTATCTTATCATTTCTTCCTTCTTCCTTTTGGTCTCATATATCATATAACAAACATATAATATGGTAAAAGACTTATATAAAGTATGAAATAAATATGAAATCTACCACAAAAAATTAATATTTTTTAGGAATTTAAGGCGGAAATGGACGTATTTTTTTCTTTTAATAAATATCTATTTTGTACATTTCAATTTGAATTAGGAACTCCGCGTACAAGTGGTAAGTCATTAACTACATATACACATCCGGTCATATATGTATTACCATTATGTATTACAAATTACAATATACAATATACAATAACGAATACAGAAAGAGGAGTTTTTAAAATGCGAGATCTAAAAACATATCTCTCCGTGGCACCGGTAGTAAGTACTCTATGGTTCGGGTCTTTAGCAGGTTTATTGATAGAGATCAATCGTTTTTTTCCGGATGCGTTGATATTCCCCTTTTTTTCATTCTAGCTATTGATATGGGAAGGGGGAAGAAGATTAGAGATACAATCAAATATCTGTAACTAATCCCTACCCCTCCCTTCTTTTTTTCTTTGTTTTTTTTTCTTTTTTTACTTATTCTTTCTAAAAAAAAAAAAAAAAACAAAGAAAAAGCGGTTTCACCCTCAGTGAAACTATGAACTCGGGCTCAGGCTCAAATTAAATTAATAATAGAATGGAAATGCGGTGGTTGGGGCAACAATATCATACAAGATACTTAACTGAAAATGAAATACTGTACGGCAATTAAAAATTATAAATATAGTTAGAAATCATTATATTACTTATTATTTATTACTATATTGATTGCAACAAAATATTTCTTTCATAATTTGATTTCGAGTTACCTGCTTCTATTTTTGTGTCCTTTCTTCTTCCTTGCTTCGGGTCGGAAAATTAAAGAATTGAGTGAATCAAAAACCAAAGGAGGTTCATGGCTAAGGGTAAAGATGTCCGAGTAACGGTTATTTTGGAATGTACCAGTTGTGTTCGAAATCGTGTTAATAAGGAATCAATGGGCATTTCCAGATATATTACTCAAAAGAATCGACACAATACGCCTAGTCGATTGGAATTGAGAAAATTCTGTCCCTGTTGTTACAAACATACGATTCATGGGGAGATAAAGAAATAGATCGAACCGATCGCTCGTGTGTCAGTCTTCCAAGGAAGATGAAAAATTACATATTATATATAACAATATATATATATAATTTATTTGAATTTATTTTTTAATTTATTTAAATAATATAAAAAATTTATTTAAATATAAAAAAATATAAACAAATAAATATAAAAAAACCAAATCCTATTTCGATCGGATCAAAGATGATGTAGAATTAAGAATATAGGATTGGGATTTTCAGGATAAGGAATAAACAAACCATGGATAAATCCAAGCGAATCTTTCTTAAATCTAAGCGATCTTTTCGTAGGCGTTTGCCTCCGATCCAATCGGGGGATCGAATTGATTATAGAAACATGAGTTTAATTAGTCGATTTATTAGCGAACAAGGAAAAATATTATCTAGACGGGTGAATAGATTGACCTTAAAACAACAACGATTAATTACTATTGCTATAAAACAAGCTCGTATTTTATCTCCGTTACCTTTTCTTAATAATGAGAAACAATTTGAAAGAAGCGAGTCAACCGCTAGAGCTGCTGGTCTTAGAACCAGAAAAAAATAGGTTGACTCTTCAATTGAATTGAATCAAAATAAAATTCCAATCCAAACTCAAATGCGGATTGACTTTTTTTTTTGTTCGAAAAATCGTAAAATCGAAATGTCCTGTCGTAAGAAAAAAAATGGGAGAAGAGGAATAAATATTTTTTATTTAACGTCTTTCTTCATTTTGATGACTTTATCATATTTTATCATACTAATTTCTACTCTACCTTCCCAGAGTTCATTCTCCAGGGAACTCCATTGAAACTATTCCAACGGATTCCTTCCAATCTCTTTATTTTATGATCTCATTGGAAATCATATAAAGACAACTCTTATTTAATATAGCTATTTGTGCAAGTATTTTACGATTAAGAAGTAACTGTCTCTTGTACAGATTGTGTATAAATTTACTATAACTTAAGTATACTTTATTCTCGCGAATTACTGCATTTATCCGAGTGATCCACAACCGACGAAAATCTCTCTTTTGTCTACCTCTATCCCGATGAGCCGAAACCAAAGCTCTTATTTTCTGTTGAGTAATAGTACGAGTAAGTCTTGAATGAGCCCCTCGAAAGGTTGATGCAAATAAACGAATTTTTGTTCTACGTCTTCGAGCTATATACCCTCGTTTAATTCTGGTCATTGAATAAATGAAACTTTGATGAATAACTAATCGATTTCCTTTCTTTCAGTTATTCCCTTCCCGTATCCTAGTCTATTAATAACAAAACGGATTCTTCCAATGTATAAAATTTAAATTCCAATGGCTTTTGCTACTATAACCTTCCCGACCACGATTTTTTTTTTTTTTTTCTAGGTGAAATGCCTAGAAAAAAATTGTATTGATATTAGGTATCAAAAACACATAAAAGTAGTAAATATAAATGGATATAGTGGGTTCCATCGTTTCTATGGTTACTTCTTAAACGGTGAGGTCCTCTCTATACACCGGAGCCCTTCTTTCATTTAATCAATGTTATTGTTAACTTGTACAGTTCACACTCTTTGGCTCTACCCATAATTATCCAGTACGAGGTCTTTCACAATGAGATCTACTTATACAGTAACGGTATTTAATTATGAAGATTAGCTGAGTAGCTGACCCTGTTAGTCCGTTCTTGCAAGAGTAAGGCATAATTTTTCTGCTTTTTAAAATAGTATTTCCCCTGCTTAATGGATATCATTTGCTATCAATGGAGAATTCTTTCTCATCTTAAATTTAAAACGAGTTGATTGGATTTGCACCAACGGAAACCATACATTTGATACCACAATAGAAGGATAGATCTTTTTGATTTTTAGATATTGAATGGAGTTCTTCCATTCTAGTCTATTCACTGGTACTGATCGTTGATACTGGATCAATTGTTTTCTTTCTTTTGTCCTAGCCCATGATCTGAACGAGTCGCACATACACCCTAGTACATGTTCCTCGTCGCTGAGGACATCCCCCAAGAGCGGGGGATTTCGTGACATTTCTGATTGGCTGTCTTGTGTTTCTAATAAGTTGTTTAATAGTTGGCATATTGAATCATATACATAATGGGCTGGTTTAGATCGATCTTAACCGGATGATTATGAATTATTTTATTTCTATATTAATAGATTAATGAATAGAATATTAAATCCGGTAAAAAGATAAAATCTCAAATCACCAATTCGTCTGAAATTTTTGTTATTTTTTCTTTTTTATTCAGTCGCTACAAGATCAACAATTCCATGAGCTTGGGCTTCTGTTGCTGACATAAAAACATCTCTTTCCATATCTTCGGATACAACCCATAAGGGTTTGCCTGTCCTTTGTACATAAACCCTTGTGACGGTTTCGCGCAGCTTCAAAAGTTCTTCCGCTTCCAAGATAAATTCTCCCGTCTGTGCCTCATAAAAAGAACTAGCAGGTTGATGGATCATTACCCTGATGATATAACATAATAAATGTTTATTCTATCTCGCATGATGATAAGGTGAAGAGATAAAGAATAATAAAATATATAATTGAACAACCGTACAGGCATCTTTTACGCATTGCATACGGCTCTATAATGGAATTCGTTTTTACCTTACTTAAATATCAAATAAATTAAATTATAGGGTCTATCAGACTCGGGTTGGTAAATGATCCAATAACCACCCTTCTTTTTGTTTTTGGAGTAGTTCAAAAATACTATGATGGCTCCGTTGCTTTATATATTTATTTCGTCTGTTATTTAGCAATCCCAAAGTTTCTTTTTTTTTCAAATAAAAAAACAAGATTTTTTTTTATTTTCATATTCTTTCATAACCTAAATATTGTTAAGAGCCTCCCGGCGTGAAAACAAAAAAGTTTGTGACGCTGAAATAGGCTTCCCGATAGATTAGATAAAATCGGAAATACCTTTTATCTCATACTACTCTTTCGATACATAATTTAAGGGTTAAAAAAATTTATCATATCGAATTCGAAGTGCCATGCTATTATTACTTAATATTCATATTTCATATAGCGCGAAGGCATAGTCTTCTTTTTTCTCTCAAATCAAATAAAAAACTCATTGGCGCCAAGCGTGAGGGAATGCTAGACGTTTGGTAATTTCTCCTCCGACCAGAATAAAAGATCCCATTGAAGCGGCTAATCCCATGCATATTGTCTGTATATCTGGTCGCACAAATTGCATAGTATCATAAATAGCTACTCCGGGTATTACCCATCCGCCAGGAGAATTTATAAACAAATATAGATCTTTGGTATCATCCTCTATACTGAGATATACCATAAGACCAATAAGTTGATTCGAGATCTCGCTATCAACCCCTTGGCCTAAAAAAAGTAATCTTTCTCGATAAAGTCGGTTGATTGGGATAAAGTTGTATCCCTTAGAAACCGTACATGCACCTTTTGATGCATACGGTTCAACAAAAATAACGAAAAAAAATAAAAGAATCAATGTGTAGATGTAGATTCTAGCGCTTTCTTTTATTTATTTTTTTTTTCATACCAGGCTTTTAACTTATAAAAAGGGGCTTTTCTTTCATTTTTCAAATTTCATTTTTCAAAAAAGATGGGTTTTGGCCTGTTTTGTTTATCTATAAAAAAAATTACTAAATTTATCTAACTAACTTTTCATTGATGTATTGTTTCATCGAGATACAATCTCAATCGCGATGTAATTTTCTTGTTCCTGAATGGGCTTCTTCAATTTTTTTAGGTTTATGCTCTACTCCGAGTAAAGATCCGCCCGATTTGGATTTGCACATATATGACAAATGCCCCAATACCACGTCCTTTTGCTACGACTTCCTTTTTACAATTTATTTCATGTCTTACAACAGATATTCAATGCATTCATCATATTACTCGATTGATTAAAAGTTTGAGATCACTTCTATTATAAATATATAAAGAAATCGAATATGATAGAAATAGTAAATAGAATATGATAGAAATAGTAATCATAAATAGATTTATTACCGGTTTTTTTCTAAACGGAGCCTGGATACTTCATTTTATTGGCCTAACCAAGATAACCATAAATTATTCTAATTGATAATATTAATCTGTATACCCTCCCGAAAAAATGGATCTAATTGAACTTCACGCTCCAAATTTTTGATAATTCAATCAATCTTTCTTGGGCGAAGGGGAGGATATCTCGATCGGGGAAGAGAATGGGGAAATACCATATGACCCAATATATCTGACAAGTCGCACTATACGTCAATCCACAATGCATCTTCCTCTCCAGGACTTCGAAAAGGTACTCTTGGAACACCAATAGGCATTAAATAAAAGAAAAATTAAGTACTATATCTCACTTTGATGTGAAAGCGTAACAATGGATTTAGTGTCCTACTAATATTGGCCTTTATCATATTTTATCCATAGATTGACTAAGTTCATAAAAAAAGATAAAGAAGACAAAATGAATAAAGGAAAATTATTACAAATAAGTCCTTTGAATGATGAACAAATATATATATGCATTCACTCATATAAAATGGTATCAACTCCCCTACCATTGCGTATTGGTACTTATCGGGTGTAGAATAGATCTGCTTCTTTTTGTTCCTACGAACAAAATAGTTTCATTATTACTAAAAGTAATTGAAAAGAATCAAACAAATATTAATTCTTTCCCCAAGATAATCCACTAAAAAGAGGGTCCACAGCATAGTTTTTTCCAATGCAATAAAGTTACATTGTGTCTATTTTTCATTGATAAAGGGGTATTTCCATGGGTTTGCCTTGGTATCGTGTTCATACCGTCGTATTGAATGATCCCGGTCGTTTGATTTCTGTCCATATAATGCATACAGCTCTGGTTGCTGGTTGGGCCGGTTCGATGGCTCTATACGAATTAGCAGTTTTTGATCCTTCTGATCCTGTTCTTGATCCAATGTGGAGACAGGGTATGTTCGTTATACCCTTCATGACTCGTTTAGGAATAACCAATTCATGGGGCGGTTGGAGTATCACAGGGGGTACTGTAACGAATCCGGGTATTTGGAGTTACGAAGGTGTGGCCGGGGCACATATTGTGTTTTCGGGCTTGTGCTTTTTGGCAGCTATCTGGCATTGGGTGTATTGGGATCTAGAAATATTTACTGATGAACGTACAGGAAAACCCTCTTTGGATTTGCCTAAGATCTTTGGAATTCATTTATTTCTATCAGGGGTGGCTTGCTTTGGTTTTGGTGCATTTCATGTAACAGGATTGTATGGTCCTGGAATATGGGTGTCCGATCCTTATGGACTAACTGGAAGGGTACAATCCGTAAATCCAGCGTGGGGTGTGGAGGGTTTTGATCCTTTTGTTCCGGGAGGAATAGCCTCTCATCATATTGCAGCAGGGACCTTGGGCATATTGGCGGGTCTATTCCATCTTAGTGTACGTCCACCTCAACGCCTATACAAAGGATTACGTATGGGAAATATTGAAACCGTCCTTTCCAGTAGTATTGCTGCTGTCTTTTTTGCCGCTTTTGTAGTTGCTGGAACTATGTGGTATGGTTCAGCAACTACCCCGATTGAATTATTTGGTCCCACTCGTTATCAATGGGATCAAGGATACTTCCAACAAGAAATATATCGAAGAATTGGTGCTGGGTTGGCTGAAAATCAAAGTTTATCTGAAGCTTGGTCTAAAATTCCCGAAAAACTAGCTTTTTATGATTACATCGGCAATAATCCGGCAAAGGGGGGGTTATTCAGAGCGGGCTCAATGGACAACGGGGATGGAATAGCTGTTGGGTGGTTAGGACATCCTATCTTTAGAGATAAAGAGGGGCGCGAACTTTTTGTACGTCGTATGCCTACTTTTTTTGAAACATTTCCGGTTGTTTTGGTAGACGGAGACGGAATTGTTAGAGCCGATGTTCCTTTTAGAAGGGCGGAATCTAAATATAGTGTCGAACAAGTAGGTGTAACTGTCGAGTTCTATGGCGGCGAACTCAACGGAGTCAGTTATAGCGATCCCGCTACTGTGAAAAAATATGCTAGACGTGCTCAATTGGGTGAGATTTTTGAATTAGATCGTGCTACTTTGAAATCCGATGGCGTTTTTCGTAGCAGTCCACGTGGTTGGTTTACTTTTGGACATGCTTCGTTTGCTTTGCTCTTCTTCTTCGGACACATTTGGCATGGTGCTAGAACCTTGTTTCGAGATGTTTTTGCTGGTATTGATCCAGATTTAGATGCTCAAGTGGAATTTGGAGCATTCCAAAAACTTGGAGATCCAACTACAAGAAGACAAGTAGTCTGATACAATATGCTTTGTTACTTGTTACTTTTCATTTTTATTTTCTTTTTGTGATTTTTAGATGGGGTACCAGATAAATCTTGATTTGAATCACTGCCTTTTCTTTGACTCTTGTTCTTTATTTATCCGGGAGACGATCCCAAATAAACAGGTATGGAAGCTATAATTGTAAACCACGATCGAATCTATGGAAGCATTGGTTTATACATTCCTTTTAGTCTCAACTCTAGGAATAATTTTTTTCGCTATCTTTTTTCGAGACCCGCCTAAAGTTCCAACTAAAAAGGTGAAATGATTTGTCATTATCTCAATTGAAGTACGGATCCTCCCAATATTGGGAGGATCCGTACTTCAACTAGTCCCCGTGTTCCTCGAATGGATCTCTTAGTTGTTGAGAGGGTTGCCCAAAAGCAGTATATAAGGCGTACCCAGTAAAACTTACAAGTAAACCAGATAAAAAGATGGCAACTAGGGTTGCTGTTTCCATGATTATATAGTTTTAAGACATTATAAAGTTTTAAGACCACAATGGATCTATGATAAGATCATTTATTTACAACGGAATGGTATACAAAGTCAACAGATCTTACTGAATATAAAATATTATGGCTACACAAACCGTTGAAGGTAGTTCTAGATCTGGCCGCCCAAAACGAACTAATGCGGGGAGTTTATTGAAACCATTGAATTCAGAATATGGTAAAGTAGCTCCTGGGTGGGGAACTACTCCTTTGATGGGTCTCGCAATGGCTCTATTCGCGATATTCCTATCTATTATTTTGGAGATTTATAATTCTTCCATTTTACTGGATGGAATTTCAATGAATTAGATTCACAAGAACCATTAACTGGCTTTTTCAATACAAAGTGAAGCGTTTAGGTTTCTGATTTTTATCCCATTCTATTTTGGTAGTTTGACCGTGGAATTTCTTTGTTTCTGTATTTCCGGAATATGAGTGTGTGACTTGGTATAAATGATCCTATGGATAGTACAGAGAATGGGTCTGTCATCTTGATAGAGATGGTTTTACTTCGTCGGATATTCATTCTAGTATCTGGAGCACGGAATATATGAAATAGATTACTATTAGAACTATGATTCATACTTAATAGTCAGACCTCGTGTCCGGACTTCAAAAAATTTTTTCAAAGAGTTAGAAGTTATAAATAGAAATATTTTTATTCTTTCAAACTTTCGTTTATGCTTATTTTGATCAAAGGACAAAACAAAGGTTTCTTTGGTTTGGATTTTTAGTCATTATATCTATTCATTGAATAAGTGATGATCCAATGGTTCTTACTCAGGGAATTTTGGGACTTAGACTTAGTTTGAAAGGGTTTTATTGAATCATCGTGGTTTTAGTATGAATCTGAGGTTTTAATCAATTCATAGGGTCTTAACAAGAGAATTCCTATCAATAATAAAGAAAACAGCAGTAAAGCCGCATTACACATAAATAACACCAAAGAAAATAGGTAAATAGAAGATTCAAGAGGCCTATAACGATCAATATATAGACGAATGAGCCGACTTGATTTTTTGGCATTATAACCACAAAGAAGAGCTTTCGGATTTTTATTCTTTAGTATCTTCAAAAAAAAATTGAATCATAAATCATAGAATTAATAAATTTCAAACTTTATATTACACACATCCGTTAGAACTAGTATTTGGGTGTTTCTGTTTGAGCCGTACGAGATGAAATTTTCATATACGGTTCTCCGGGGGGGTCCCCTTGATTTACCTATCTCAATAAAATCTATGATTGGTTCGAAGAACGTCTTGAGATTCAGGCAATTGCCGATGATATAACTAGTAAATATGTTCCTCCTCACGTCAACATATTTTATTGTCTAGGGGGAATTACGCTTACTTGTTTTTTAGTACAAGTAGCTACCGGGTTTGCTATGACTTTTTATTATCGTCCGACCGTTACGGAGGCCTTTGCTTCTGTTCAATATATAATGACTGAAGCTAATTTTGGTTGGTTAATCCGATCAGTTCATCGATGGTCGGCAAGTATGATGGTCCTAATGATGATCCTGCACGTATTTCGCGTGTATCTCACCGGCGGCTTTAAAAAACCTCGTGAATTGACTTGGGTTACAGGTGTGGTTTTGGGTGTATTAACCGCATCTTTTGGT